GGGATCTGATACTACACCGCTGCTTAATTCCTTAGTGGATCGGCTCTATTACATAAGCAGATTCCTAAATTTTGCCCCATATTATGGGATAAGTAAGCAGTTTTTTTTAGTTGTATCGACCCAGTCGCTCACTAATGGATCTTTACGGTGCTTTCTCTATCAATTTGGGAACTTTATCCATAGAGTAGTAGTATAGGCCATACTTTCTTCCTATTTTGATTCTCGTGAAGTGTCCTTCCTTCCTACAGCTGATAGGGCAAAATCGTTGTTTTGACGATCCCTATGTAGAAAGCCCTTTTTCTAGTATTTACTAGAAAATTTGATCCTTTCTTTTTTTTTCTTCTTTCTATAGTGGAGATAGTCGCACGTAATGACAGATCACGGCCATATTATTAAAAGCTTGCGGTAAGAAGGGGTTTCGTTCTAGTGCCCGGAAATAATATTCCAAAGCCTTTGTATGCTCTCCATTGCTTGTGTGTATAAGGCCTATATTATAGAGTATATAACTTCGATCATAGGGATCAATTTCTAGTCGCGTAGCTTCATAATAATTCTGCAAAGCTTCCGCATAATTTCCTTCGGATTGAGCCAACATCCGTTACGGTCGTTCATTCTATTCAAAAAATCTCCGTTCCAAAACCGTACATGAGGTTTTCATCTCATACGGCTCCTCCCTTCTGTACATAGTACTAAGCGAAATAATCTATAGAATAAAAATAGAATTAGTCCCATCTTATTATGAACCGAAAGGGGCTGGTATTTTTCCAAGAAATCTCTAGCCAACCTTCCCGCAAGAGGTTTTTCTTAACACCAATGAATTCTATTAATGCTAGAGGAAAACGATAGCTCCAAGAATTTCTTTGTTCTCAACGCCTCCTATTTAGAGGAATTAGCCACTTCAACGATCTTTGATGGTTATAGGGGTATCCAAAGTACAAACCTGATGGTTGTTTGTTATCCCAACCATTCTTCCCAGCCCTGATACCGATCAGGAAAGGGCTAATTTCTAACAAAGTTTTTCTCTTGTTGATTCCTATTTCTAGGTGTAGTGCTTTTCTCCCCTATGCTGCCTATTGGTACTAGTAGAGTAGGATTGGCCTGTAATACAGAACCTATCCTGTAGGTGTAACCTTTCGCTCAATACTCAAATCTACAATTGAAGCATCTGAGGCCGCATCAATCGAGGATACACGACAGAAGGAATTGTTAGTTCACCTCACCTTCCCCAAGCGTGGGTTTCCTTTACTAATTTTGTTCTCTCTATGCGAACCCCCTCTCTTTCTCGTAAGACTGAGGTGTAGGTAGGGCTAAAAAAAAACAAAAAAAAAAGAGTCAAATCGCACCATCTCTATAATAAGTAAATGCCCTTTTTTCCCCTGAGGTTGTCGGAATTATTCGCAATAAAATATTGGCTACAATTGAAGAGGTCTTATCAATGAAATTTCCATTTATACGGGATCTAGGCATAATTCCCAACCCATTCTATATAGAATTGTTTTCATTTCTTCACAAAATAACATAAAAACAAACACATTCGATTCTTATAAATCGATCGATCCATATGCTCTAAATGGATAAGAGAGGTATGGATTTTCCGCTCAGCTCAAATTATCTCCTTTTCCTTCTGTTTGGACAAGAAGAGATATGAAATATTTGACTAAGATTGGATTTCATTCCACTTTTCTATTTCTCAACAATAACTTCTCTCATCAGCTATTTCGCGTTTTCAAAGTCATTAATTGTCTCATACCCTTTTTTAGATTTCGATTGTATGGCGTAGCGTACCTTATGCAAACAGAATTCTAGGGTTCCTCTATTTTATTATGGAATAAGAAGAATTCTTCCATTCTCTTTTTCTTTGGTTTGGGGAAAACCCAAACTAAAACTTTTCGAGGGAGCGGAATTCCTAGTAAAAAAATCCTGGATCCTTCCACTTAGATGAAAAGGAATTTTTCCAATAGAACCATGGAACCCCCGAGCCGTTGTGGTTGTACCTGTACTGCAGGAATAGGAAAACTCGCTATTCACTTAGTTTATTTTCCATAATAAGATTATGTAGGAGAGATGGCCGAGCGGTTCAAGGCGTAGCATTGGAACTGCTATGTAGACTTTTGTTTACCGAGGGTTCGAATCCCTCTCTTTCCGTTTCTCTTAATTGATCAACGTTAACGATCACAATGTATCAAATCAAATAACAATTTATTCCAGCAATAATACCTTTATTTAATAGAAATTTTTTCTAGTAAATTACTGTGGTATGTAAAATACACATAGAGGAAAGAACAAAAAAGAAAAAAAGATCCTAGGGTTAATCCATTTATGCTAGTTGAATGGGAAAATACGAATTAAGGGCCTTAGGTCGATTTAGTTCGGGGAAAGGGGAAGGGGAAGAAAATTCTATGAACTTTTCCTTTTTTCGTTAAGTTCAAGTCTGACGAGAGTAATATTCTACAACTAACAACTCATTTATTTTGAGACCGACCCACTTCCTATCTAGGATTTTTTTAACTAGTCCTTTATATTGCAATGTGTCAATCGTCAAATGCTTTGGCAATTTCCCCGGGTCGGATGAAGCAATAGAATTTTGAATCAGACGTTTTGATCTTTGGTTATCCTTCGTAGTAATAATATCTCGGGGTTTGCAACGAAAACTTGGTATATCGACTATACGACCATTAACTAAAATATGTCTATGGTTAACTAATTGCCGGGCCCCAGGAATGGTTGAAGCCATACCCAATCGAAAAAGGATATTATCCAAACGCATTTCAAGTAATTGTAGTAAAACCTGACCTGTTGACCTTTTTGCTTTTCCAGCGATATGTACATATCTAAGTAATTGTCGTTCTGTCAGACCATAATGAAAACGCAATTTCTGTTTTTCTTGAAGACGAATACGATATTGCTCTTTTTTCCCAGAATGGAATTTCTTTTTCAGATTACTTCCGGATTTAGGTGTTTTTCTAGTGAGTCCTGGTAAAGCTCCCAGACGGCGTATTTTTTTTAAACGAGGTCCTCGATAACGGGACATGAAGACTCCTTGTTTATTTTATTGAAATTTCATTTTACACAATTAATTTCATTGTATTTACATTACAGAATACATCAAAATTAAAACTGAATTAAACTAAAGGATAAACAGAGTAAAATCTACTAAAGTACCACAAAAAATGGAATTTCATCAACATCTGGATTTTTTGTATATATATTATTTATTTTATTGTTTTGTATCTAGCAAAATTGTAAGGTAGAACCACATAATAGATCCTGGATTCTCCATTTAATTCGGAGAAAAAGAGAGATTCTTGTTCATGGAACATCGATATAGAAAAAAGCCGACTATCGGATTTGAACCGATGACCCTCGCATTACAAATGCGATGCTCTAACCTCTGAGCTAAGTGGGCTTACATAACAGAAATAGTGTAACAAATAGAAATATGTATAGTATAGGAAATCCGTAAAATGTCAGATCTTAATTATTAATCTTAGCTATTAACTAGTTCGAAATTGGAAGTTCTACTTAGAAAAAAATACTAGAACTTCATAAAGATAAAGTTAACTTGATATGCTTAACTGGAGGATATCCTTAAATAGGATTATAGAAATTTTTGAACTTTCTTTTTATTTCTCTAATTCACAAATTGATTTTTCTAATAGAATAGAATCTATTCCAATTTCTATATTGAATTTGATTTCAGATATTTTCAATTTGATATGGCTCGGATGAGTAATCTAATACATAGAAAAGAATAATATATATGATGAAAGATATAATAAAGAGAAAATGCGAATTTCTTGGCATTTTCATTCGATCATTATAGACATTTTTTGAGATATTTTGTTTTTTTTGTTATTTCTTAATAATTTAATGATTAATATTTCACTAAGGAGAACATAGAATCATAGCAAATGAAATTGCTAATTCTGATTAGAAAAAAAAGAATGAATATCAAGCGTTATAGTATGATTTTGAATACTCTAAAAAAGAAAGGCGGGGGGGGGGGGGGGAGAGAAAAACTTTGGGATATATTGATTCGGATTGAATTGCAAATACATCAACGATAGAATCAATTCAATTCTGAATTGCAATAAGCAGGGTCTGTCAAATAGAGACGAACTGCTAGACTACGTTGAGTAATGAATTCAACGATTCCAAAAAAAACTAAGAGATGGATGAAATTACACAAGGAATCCAGGTCTCAATCAAAGAAAAGGAAAATGGGGATATGGCGAAATCGGTAGACGCTACGGACTTGATTGTATTGAGCCTTGGTATGGAAACCTGCTAAGTGGTAACTTCCAAATTCAGAGAAACCCTGGAATTAAAAAAGGGCAATCCTGAGCCAAATCCGTGTTTTGAGAAAACAAGTGGTTCTCGAACTAGAATCCAAAGGAAAAGGATAGGTGCAGAGACTCAATGGAAGCTGTTCTAACGAATCGAGTTGATTACGTTGTGTTGGTAGTGGAACTCTCTCTAAATTTAGAGAAAGTAAGGGCTTTATACATCTAATACACACGTATAGATACTGACATAGCAAACGATTAATCACGGAACCCATATCATAATATAGGTTCTTTATTCTTTTTTAGAATGAAATTAGGAATGATTATGAAATAGAAAATTCTGAATTTTTTTAGAATTATTGTGAACCCATTCCAATCGAATATTGAGTAATCAAATCCTTCAATTCATAGTTTTCGAGATCTTTTAAAAAGTGGATTAATCGGACGAGGATAAAGAGAGAGTCCCATTCTACATGTCAATACTGACAACAATGAAATTTCTAGTAAAAGGAAAATCCGTCGACTTTATAAGTTGTGAGGGTTCAAGTCCCTCTATCCCCAAACCCTCTTTTATTCACTAACTATAGTATTTATCCTCTTTTTTTCTTTTTATCAATGGGTTTAAGATTCATTAGCTTTCTCATTCTACTCTTTCACAAAGGAGTGCGAAGAGAACTCAATGGATCTTATGCTGCTATTCATTGAATAGATTTC